TGGTTTGTGGTTAGTGTATTGATAGGAGGATGATGAGCGTTGATAGGGCGAAGGTTCCTAAGTAGGTTTTGACTAGTCCGGTGTGGAGGAGTGTTGAGGTTTTGGTTGCTGTAAGTTGGAGGTCAGCGACTCCTTCAGGGCCTATTTTTTTGTATCAGGATAGGTCGATTAGGTGGGAGGCAATTTTTTGTCCGCTGTGTAGTAGGGCTAGGGAGCTGGGACGGTGTGTTAGAGGGTTAAAGTAGCCTAGTGTGGAAGAGAAGTTTAGGGGCGTAGTTTGTTTTGGTTGGGTTAGGGTGTGGGTCATGTTTGAGAGTTCTAGGGCTAGGAGGATGCCTAGGGCTGTAATGATAATTGCGGTGGTTTTTGTGAGTGTGGGCATAGTTATTGGCGGTGTTTTTGTGGGGGGGATGTAGGATGAAATGAGTAGGCCAGCTGTGATGCTACCCAGGGCAAGTCGGGTGATTGGGTTAATGAGTGTTGGGGTGTTTTCATTTATGGGGGTGGCGGAGGGTATGCGGGGGAAGTTTGTTTGGACTAGTAGGGTCATACGTAGGCTGTATGTTGCTGTAAATGATGTTGCTAGGAGTGTTAGAAGTAGGGCTCAGGCATTTAGGTAAGAGGTATTAAGGCTTTCGATGATTAAATCTTTTGAGTAGAACCCTGCTAAAAATGGGGTTCCTATTAGGGCTAGGTTTCCAATGGTTAGACAGGCAGTGGTTGTTGGGAGTATTTTTTGGAGGCTTCCTATTTTTCGAATGTCTTGTTCTCCATTGAGGGCGTGGATGATTGATCCTGAGCAGAGGAATAGCATGGCTTTGAAGAAGGCGTGTGTTGAAATGTGGAAGAAGGCTAGTTGTGGGAGGTTTAGTCCAATGGTGACTATTATTAGTCCGAGTTGACTGGATGTGGAGAAGGCAATGATTTTTTTGATGTCATTTTGTGTTAGGGCACAGGTAGCAGCGAATAGTGTGGATAGTGCCCCTAAGCAGAGGCATAAGGTGAGAGCAGTTTGGTTGGTGGAAAGCATGGGGTGGATACGGATGAGTAGGAAGATTCCAGCTACTACTATGGTGCTGGAATGGAGTAGGGCGGAGACTGGGGTTGGGCCTTCTATGGCAGCGGGTAGTCAGGGGTGGAGGCCAAATTGGGCAGATTTTCCTGTAGCTGCTAGGATAAATCCTAGTAAGGGGAGGGTTGGAGTTTGGTCAGGGGAGAAGGCTTGTTGGATTTCTCAGGTGTTTGTTGTTGTGGCTAGGTATGCTATGCTTAGAATGAGGCCGATATCTCCGATTCGGTTGTAGAGTACTGCTTGGAGTGCGGCTGTGTTGGCTTCTGTTCGGCCTTGTCATCAGCCGATTAGTAGAAAGGATATGATTCCAACCCCCTCTCAGCCGATGAATAGGAGGAATATGTTGTTGGCGATTGTTAGCGTGAGTATGGCGATTAAGAATATTAAGAGGAAGAAGAAGAATTTTGTGATGTGTGGTTCGGATGTTATGTATCATAGTGTGAATTGGAGGATGGATCAGGTTACGAATAGTGCGATGGGAAAGAATATGATGGAGTATTGGTCAATTTTAAGGCTGAGCGGGATTTTAAAGTTTGTGATGAATTTTCATTCTCAGTGGGAGATGATGCTTTCTGACCCTGAGTATATGAAGATGGATATTGGTACTAGGCTAGTTAGGAAGGCTGTTTTGATGGTGAGTGTGATGGTGGTGGGGGGGATTGAGTGGGTGGTTGAGCGGAGTGAGAGGAGGCGGGGTGTGAGGATAATGGCTAGTGTGAGAAGTATAGAGGTGTTGAGGAGTAATGTTGTTTCCATTACTTTTACTTGGATTTGCACCAAGATGGATGGTTCCTAAGACCAGCGGATTACTGTTATCCTTTAAAAGTTGAGGGGACTGAGGTTTTAGACTCAGATGCATGAATTAGCAGTTCTTGCTAGTTGAACTTCTCCTCGGCAGGTAAGAAGGGTTTAACTTCTATTTTTAGAGTCACGGTCTAATGTTTGGGTTGAAACTATACTTGCATAAGGGTATTCCTGAGATTATCTCTGGTTTGAGGATTAGGAGGAGTAGGGGTGTGATGTGAAGGGTTATTAGGAGATGTTCTCGTGTGCTTGAGTTTTGTAGTGAGGTGATATGGGTTGGTAGTGTACCTCGTTGGGTTGTTAATAGTATGAATAGGGTGTATGAGGCGGTTAGTAAGGTTGCGGTGCCTGTTAGGATGATGGTGAGGGCAGATCAGTTGAATAGTGCGGTTATGATGGTCAGTTCTGCTATCAGGTTTGTGGTTGGAGGTAGGGCCATGTTTGTGAGGTTGGCTAGAAGTCATCAGGTGGCCATAAGGGGTAGGAGGGGTTGTAGGCCTCGTGTTAGAAGGAGGGTCCGGCTGTGGGTGCGCTCGTAGGTTGTATTTGCTAGGCAAAATAGTATTGAGGAGGTAAGTCCGTGGGAGATTATTAGGATTATTGCCCCTGAGAATGATCAGTGGGTTTGGAGAATGCTTGCAGCAATGACTAGGCCTATGTGGCTAACGGAGGAGTAGGCGATGAGGGATTTTAGGTCGGTCTGGCGTAGGCAGATTGAGCTGGTTATTAGTGCGCCTCAAAGGGCTAGGGTGAGGAAGGGGTAGTGCAGGTGGGGTGGGAAGGGGTAGATTAGGAGGGTGAGGCGTATGATGCCATAGCCCCCTAGTTTTAGGAGCAGGGCAGCGAGTAGTATTGATCCTGCGATTGGGGCCTCTACATGGGCTTTAGGTAGTCATAGATGGAGGCCATAGAGGGGTGCTTTTACTATGAATGCTATTAGTAGAGCTAAGCTTAGTAGGAGGTCAGTTCAGGAGGTGGTGAGTGTGGGGTGGGATAATTTGAGTATTGTGAGGTGTAGGGTGCCAATGTGTGTGTGGAGATAGAGGATTGTGACTAATAGGGGTAGGGAGCTGATGAGGGTGTAGAATAGTAGATAAATGCCTGCGCTTAGGCGTTCTGGTTGGCTTCCCCAGCGTGTAATTAAGATTAGGGTAGGGATTAGAGTTGCTTCAAATGTGACGTAGAATAGTATTAGTTCGGTGGCGGAGAATGCTAGGAGGAGGAGGGGTTGTACTGTAATTAGCGTGGTGATGAAGATTCGTTTGCGTGTTGGTGGTTCGTGTTGTAGGTGGTTTTGGCTTGCTAGGATTATGAGCGGGAGTAATCAGCAGGATAGGACTAGTAGAGGGGATGAGATTTGGTCGGTGCTTGTCCACTGGGTGAGGTTTTTGTGTGGATAGTATGTGGGAAGTAATCAGTGGAGGCTAATAGTGGCGATTAGGAGGCTGTGGGTGGTGGTGTTCGTCCATAGAGATTTTTGAGAGGATAGAAGGGCTGTGGGCAGAAGTATGATTGTTGGGAGGAAGATTTTTAGCATTGTAGGAGGTTTAGGTTGTGTAGGTGATCGGATCCGTGGGTTCGTGTAGAGGCAACTAGTATGGCCAGGGCCGCGCCTGCTTCGCAGGCTGAGAATGTTAGTATAAGGATCGGAGTTAGGGTGGTGGATGTTGTTTGGGTCTCGGTGGGTCAGATTGATAGGGCAACATATATGGAGAGTATTATGCTTTCTAGGCATAATAGGGCGGAGATTAGGTGGGTTCGGTGGAAGGCTAGTCCTAAGCAGCTTAGGGCGAAGGAAGAGTAGAAGCTTAGGTGGAGGAGTGACATGGAGAGAGGCATAGGGTTGATCTATGATTTGTTGAGTCGAAATCAACTGTCTTGGTTAGACTACTTCTCTGCGGTGCCTATTCGGCTCATTCTAGGCCTCCTTGAAGTCATTCATAGATTAGTCCTAGAGTGAGGAGAGAAATGATAGTGGAGGCTCAGGTTAAAGTGATGGTGGGGTAGTGGAGTTGGATGGCTCATGGTAGGGGGAGTAAGAGTGCGATTTCTAGGTCGAATAGTAGGAATAAGATGGCTACGAGGAAGAATCGGATTGAGAATGGTAGACGAGCAGATCCTAGAGGGTCGAAGCCACATTCGTATGGAGATAGTTTTTCTGCGTCTGGGCTTATTTGGGCAAGTCAGAGGTTTAATGTGATTAGGAGAGTGCTTAGGGTGAGGGTTAGGGCTAACATGAAGGTGATTATGTTGATTGCTCCTCTCTGGGGTTACACCAGATTTTATAGATTGGAAGTCAATTGTAATTAGTATACTAGAAGAGCAGGATCCTCATCAGTAGATGGTTATGTAGAGGAATAGTCAGATAACGTCAACGAAGTGTCAGTATCAGGCAGCTGCTTCGAATCCGAAGTGATGATTGGATGTGAAATGGAAGTTAATTAGGCGTAGGAGGCAGACGGATAGAAAGGAGGATCCGATGATTACGTGGAGTCCATGGAAGCCCGTGGCGACGAAGAAGGTTGAGCCGTATACGCTGTCGGCGATTGAAAATGGTGCATCGTAGTACTCTATCGCTTGTAGTGCTGTGAAGTAGAAGCCAAGGAGGATAGTTAGGGTGAGTGCGTGGATTGCTTGTTTTCGGTTACCTTCTATGATGCTGTGGTGCGTTCATGTTACGGTGACGCCTGAAGCGAGGAGGATTGCTGTGTTTAGTAGGGGGACCTCTAGGGGGTTAAGGGGGCTAATTCCTGTTGGGGGTCACTGTCCGCCTAGTTCTGGGGTGGGGGCTAGGCTGGAGTGGAAGAATGCTCAGAAGAAGCCGAGGAAGAAGAATGCTTCAGATGTGATGAATAGGATTATTCCGTATCGTAAGCCTTTTTGGACAGTAGGAGTGTGGTGGCCTTGGAATGTGCTTTCCCGTACAATGTCTCGTCATCATTGTAGTATGACTAGAAGTATGGAGAGAATACCTATGGATAGGAGTTGGGAGGAGTTATAGTGGAATCATATGATGAGTCCGGATGTGGTGAGTAAAGCGGCTGCGGCACCGAAGATGGGTCAGGGGCTGGGGTCTACTATGTGGTAGGAGTGTGCTTGGTGGGCCATTAGATGTTTTCTTGTAGGTATAGGCTTAGGAGTAGGACGAAGACGTAGGCTTGGATCATGGCTACTGCAATTTCTAGAATGGTTAGCAGTAACAGGATTAAAGTGGTTAGGGCGGACACTGTTGGAAGGATTGGGAGTAGGACGGTAGAGGCGGTAGAGATAAGTTGAATGAGTAGGTGGCCTGCTGTTAGGTTTGCTGTTAGGCGAACGCCTAGGGCTAGGGGGCGAATGAGTAGGCTGGTAGTCTCGATCAGGATCAGGGCGGGGATTAGTGGGGTTGGGGTGCCTTCGGGCAGGAGGTGGCCTAGGGATGTTGTGGGTTGGTTTCGTAGGCCTGTAAGGAGGGTGGCCAGTCAGAGGGGGAAGGCAAGGGCTATGTTTATAGATAGCTGAGTGGTTGGGGTGAATGTGTATGGCAGTAGTCCCAATAAGTTGATTGTAAGAAGGAGTATTATTAGTGATGCTAAGATTAGAGCTCATTTATGTCCTCCTTTATTTAGGGGGAGTATTAGTTGTTTTGTGGTTAGGTGGATGAATCATAGTTGGAGTGTGGAGAGACGGTTGGTGATCCATCGGTTAGTTGGAGAGGGGAGTAGTAGGGTGGGGAATAGTATTGAAATTAGGATGAGTGGGATACCCAGGAGGCAGGGGCTTGTGAATTGGTCGAAGAAGTTTAAGATCATGGTCAGTTCCAGGGGGAGGGGGTAATAGCTGCAGTGGGTTTATTGGACGGAGCATTAGTAGAGGTGAAGGGTAGGAGTTTGGGTTGGATGATTAATGTGAAGATTAGTCATGATGACAGTATGATAAGGAGTCATGGGGCTGGGTTGAGTTGTGGCATATCATTAAGGAGGGGTGGGGGTCCTCTCTCTCTAGCTTAAAAGGCTAGTGCTGTTGCATAGCTTCTTAATGATTAGGAGGATATGAGTGATGATCAGCGTTCGAAATGGGTTAGGGGGGTTGATTCTACTACGATTGGTATGTAGCTATGGTTAGCCCCGCAGATTTCTGAACATTGGCCGTAGAAGACGCCGGGTCGGGTCGTGACGAATGATGTTTGGTTTAGTCGTCCTGGGATTGCATCAGTTTTTACGCCTAGAGCGGGGATTGCTCAGGCGTGCAGGACATCGTTGGCTGTAACGATAATGCGGATGGGGGATTCTATTGGAATGACTACGCGGTGGTCGACTTCGAGTAGTCGGAAGTGTCCTGGTGGGAGGTCTGTTGTTGGGATTATGTAGGAGTCGAATGTTAAATCTTTAAAGTCTGTGTACTCGTAGGTTCAGTACCATTGGTGGCCGATGGCCTTTAATGTGAGATCTGGTTCGTTGATTTCATCTATTATGTATAGGATTTGCAGGGATGGGAGGGCGAGTATGATGAGGACGATGGCTGGTAGGATTGTTCAGATTAGTTCGATTTCTTGGGCGTCTACAGTGTTTGAGGATAGTTTTTCTATTAGTATGAGTGCTAGGAGATATAAGACTAGGCTGCAGATAGCTAGCGCGACTATTAGAGCGTGGTCGTGGAATTCAACGAGTTCTTCTATAATGGGTGATGAGGCATCTTGGAATCCAAATTGCGAGTGGTTGGCCATGATGGGGTGTACAGGGTTTTCATCTGTGATTTAATCTTGACAAGATTAAGTAATTATTTTACTAACACTCCATGGGAAGAAAGAAGCATAGGTGGTTAGATGCGGCTGGCTTGAAACCAGTGTACGAGGGTTCGATTCCTTCCTTTCTTGTACTTGGACGAAGGCTGGTTCTTCGAAGGTGTGGTATGGGGGTGGGCAGCCGTGGATTCATTCAACGTTGGTTGTAGTTAAGCTTAGTTGTGAGACTTTTCGTTTTGAGGCGAAAGCTTCTCAGATGATGAATATTAGTATAATTACGGCTGTTATTGAGATTAGTGAGCCGATGGAGGATATGGTATTTCATAGGGTGTAGGCGTCTGGATAGTCTGAGTATCGTCGGGGTATTCCGGCAAGGCCTAGGAAATGCTGTGGGAAGAAGGTGAGGTTTACTCCTGTGAATATGACTCCGAAATGTGCTTTGGCTCATGTGGGGTGTAGGGTAAATCCTGTTAGTAGAGGGAATCAGTGGGTGAATCCTGCTAGGATAGCGAAGACGGCCCCTATTGAGAGAACGTAGTGGAAGTGGGCAACTACGTAGTATGTGTCGTGTAAGGCAATGTCTAGCGAGGAGTTTGCCAAGACGATTCCTGTTAGACCTCCAATGGTAAAAAGGAAGATGAAGCCTAGGGCTCATAGTATGGGAGGGTCCCATTTAATAGTCCCTCCGTGCAGTGTTGCTAGTCAGCTGAATACTTTAATGCCAGTTGGGATGGCGATGATTATAGTGGCGGACGTGAAGTATGCTCGGGTGTCTACATCTATACCTACTGTGAATATATGGTGGGCTCATACGATGAAACCCAGGAATCCGATAGATAGTATGGCTCAGACTATTCCTATGTAGCCGAATGGTTCTTTTTTGCCTGCATAGTATGTCACTACGTGGGAGATAATTCCAAAGCCTGGTAGAATTAGGATGTAGACTTCAGGGTGTCCGAAGAACCAGAAGAGGTGTTGGTACAGGACTGGGTCACCGCCGCCCGCGGGGTCGAAGAATGTTGTGTTGAGGTTACGGTCTGTGAGTAGCATAGTAATGCCGGCAGCTAGGACGGGGAGTGAGAGTAGTAGTAGGACAGCGGTGATGAGTACAGACCAGACGAATAGGGGTGTTTGGTATTGAGAGAGGGCTGGAGGTTTTATGTTGATAGCGGTTGTGATGAAGTTAATTGCCCCTAAGATGGATGAGATTCCTGCTAGATGTAGAGAAAAGATGGCCAAGTCTACTGAGGCGCCAGCATGGGCTATGTTGCCAGCTAGTGGGGGATAGACTGTTCATCCGGTGCCAGCTCCGGCTTCTACTGTTGAAGAGGCTAGTAGGAGGAGGAAGGATGGGGGAAGTAGTCAGAAGCTTATGTTGTTTATGCGTGGGAAGGCTATGTCAGGGGCGCCGATTATGAGTGGGACAAGTCAGTTTCCAAAGCCTCCGATTATGATTGGTATGACTATGAAGAAGATTATTACGAAAGCATGGGCAGTGACGACTACGTTGTAGATTTGGTCATCGCCCAGGAGGGTACCCGGTTGGCCGAGTTCTGCGCGGATAAGTAGGCTAAGGGCGGTGCCAGCTATGCCAGCTCAGGCGCCAAAGATTAGGTATAGAGTGCCGATGTCTTTGTGGTTGGTTGAGAATAGTCATCGATTGATGAGTGTCACAGGTAAGATGGCTGAGTGTTTAAGCGTTAGGCTGTAGTCCTTTTTACAGGGGTTTGATTCCCCTTCTTATCGATCCTGTGGTGAAATTCATGGTGAGTTGCAAACTCATTGATGTACGTTAAGGACGTGCCAGGGTCTGGTAGGTAGAAGCTCGCTGGTTGGGGCACCTAGCTGTTAACTAGGGTTTTATGGGATCAAGGCCCATCTATCTAGGTTAAGGCCCTGGCTTAATTAAAGTATCTGAGTTGCATTCAGGGGATGCAGGGTAGTGTCCTGCGGGTCTTAGCAGAAACTAAGAGGGTTTAACTCTTGTTTAAGGCTTTGAAGGCCTTCGGTTTAGTGGTTATCCTAAGTTTCTAGGTAGTAGTTAGGATTAGAGGGGAGAGTGGCAAGGTTAGTATTGATAGGGTGGCGAGGATGGCAGTTGTGGTATTTGTTGGCTTAGTGGTACGCCATTGTTTTATGTAGTTCATAGAGTTGGGTGGGAGTGTGATTGTTGAGTGGTATGCGAGTCGGAGGTAAAAGAATAATCCTAGGAGGGAGAGGGTGGCAATGGCTGTGGCTGTCGAAGTTATTTCTTGCTTAGTTAGTTCTTGGATGACGAGTCATTTGGGTAGGAAGCCTGTTAGTGGGGGGAGTCCTGCTAGGGAGAGTAGGACTAGTATGAGAGTTGCGTTTAGTGGGGGGGATTTTGTTCATGATGTTATTAGTGTTGTTAGTTTTAGAGTTTTGGTCGAGTTGAGGGCGAGGAATACGGTGGTAGTTAGTAGGACGTATAGGTAGAAGGTTAGCAGGGCAAGTTTAGGGTCGTAGATGATGATTGCGGCTATTCATCCCAGGTGGGCGATGGATGAAAAGGCCAGGAGTTTTCGGAGTTGCGTTTGGTTTAGGCCTATTCATCCCCCGAGGGCTACGGAGGTGATGGCCATGGCGGTTAGTAGTGTTGGGTTGAGTGAGTGGGAAGTCAGGAAGAGGAGGGTGGTTGGGGGGAGTTTTATTATTGTAGAGAGGAGCAGGGCGGTAGGTAGGGATGAGCCTTGCAGTACTTCTGGAAATCAGAAGTGGAAGGGTACTAGTCCCAATTTTATTGCAATTGCCACTGTTAGTAATAGGGAAGAGGTGGGATGGGTTAGTTGGGTAATATCTCATTGGCCAGTAGATCATGCGTTTGTTATGCTTGAGAATAGGAGAAGGGTGGAGGCTGTTGCCTGTACTAGGAAATATTTGATTGTGGCCTCGATGGCTCGGGGGTGGTGGGATTTTGAAATGAATGGGATGATGGCAAGGGTGTTGAGTTCTAGCCCAGTTCAGGCCATTATTCAGTGGGTGCTTGAGATTGTGATGGTTGTACCTAGGATTAGGCTTAGGGAGGAGAGTAATTTTGTGTGGGGGTTCATTAGCAGAGGAAGGAGTTGAACCATCATTTTCGGGGTATGGGCCCGATAGCTTTGTTAGCTGACCCTGCTAGGAAATAATATAAAGGAAGTATGAAGGGTTTTGATCTCTTCTGTGTAGGTTCGATTCCTGCTTTTCTAGAGCTCGAGGTCTTAGGAAATGAGAGGGTTAGTATACCTCTATGTTCACTTTATCATAGTGACCCTTTGCGTTCAGGCACATTTCCTTAAGCAAGGAGGTACCCTGCGTAGCAGGTTGGTATGCTAATGTGCCAGAGGCATAGCGCTAGTGTTAAGGGCAGGAAGTTTTTTCAGAGGAGGTGCATGAGTTGGTCGTAGCGGAAGCGTGGGTAGGAGGCGCGAATCCATAGGAACCCAGAGGAGAGGAGTAGGACTTTTGCTGCTAGGGTGATCGTGAATAGCTGTGGGGGTAGATTAAGTGAGCTGGGGTTTAAGAATAGGATTGTAGTCAGTGTGTTTATTAGTATAATGTTTGCGTACTCGGCAAGGAAGAATAGGGCAAATGGCCCTGCAGCGTATTCTACGTTGAAGCCTGAGACTAATTCGGATTCTCCCTCTGTAAGGTCGAAGGGAGCTCGGTTTGTTTCGGCTAGTGTGGAGATATATCACATTATTGCGAGGGGTCAGGAGGAGAAGATGAGGTAGAGGGGTTCTTGAGTAGTAGCGAGCGTGTGCAGGGTGTAGTTGCCACTTAGGAGAATCACGGATAGAAGAATGATGGCGAGTGTGACTTCGTAAGAGATGGTTTGTGCTACTGCCCGAAGGGCCCCAATTAATGCGTATTTTGAGTTTGAGGCTCACCCAGACCACAGGATTGAGTAGACTGCTAGGCTTGACATGGCCAGCAGGAACAGTAATCCCAGATTTAGGTCTGCGAGAGGAAAGGGGAGAGGGAGAGGAATTCAAATGGTTAGTGCTAGAAGGAGAGCTAGCATAGGTGTTATGGTAAAGAGAAGGGGAGAAGAGGTGGAGGGGCGGATGGGCTCTTTGATGAATAGTTTAACGCCGTCGGCTACGGGCTGTAGTAGTCCGAAGGGCCCCACAATATTTGGGCCTTTTCGAGCTTGTATGTAGCTTAGGATTTTTCGTTCTACTAGAGTTAGGAAGGCTACGGCAATTAGGATTGGGATTGCATAGGATAGGGCTATGGCAAGGTGGGTTAGGGTAGAAGGTCGGGTCATTGTAGGTAAGGCTAGAGAGAGGACTTGAACCTCTGGGTAAAGGGCTTAAGCCTTTTGCATTTACCGGGCTCTGCCACGCTAGCGGCCCTTTTCTAGGGCTTGAGGGGTGATGGGGGTTCCCTTTATAGTTTAGTTGGAGTCATTATTTCGGGAGAAGGCGTGCCTGTGGTATTGGCCTTACTTTTCCGGTCCTTTCGTACTGGGGAAAGTGGTGCATAGATAGAAACCGACCTGGATTGCTCCGGTCTGAACTCAGATCACGTAGGACTGTTAATCGTTGAACAAACGAACCCTTAATAGCGACTGCACCATTAGGATGTCCTGATCCAACATCGAGGTCGTAAGCCCCTCCGTCGATAGGAGCTCTTGGGAGGGATTGCGCTGTTATCCCTGGGGTAGCTTGGTCCATTGGTCAATTACTATTGGGTCTGGTTACTGTTAGTACGTTGAGGTGTTGCTCTTGGTTAAGAGGTGTGGTCTTATTTTTGGAGGTTTTTCTTTTCTCCAAGGTCGCCCCAACCGAAAAATGCAGACCAGAACTTGATTTTGGTTGTGGGCCTAGTAGGTGCGTAGTTATGCGTGGTGGTTGCTGATTTTTAAGTTCCACAGGGTCTTCTCGTCTTATGTGTTCATCCCTGCTTTTGCACAGGAAGATCAATTTCACGGACTATCTGCAAGAGACAGTTAAGGCCTCGTTTAGCCATTCATACAAGTCCCAATTTATGGGACAATTGATTGCGCTACCTTCGCACGGTTAGGATACCGCGGCCGTTGAACTGAGGGTCACTGGGCAGGCATCACCCTCAATACTTGGTTTGCTGAGGGCTATGTTTTTGGTAAACAGTCGGGTCTTGGGGTTGCCTAGTTCCTTTTGCAGATTTGAGTCTTTCTAGTGGGCGCTCCTGGGTTGGGTTAACAGAGTAGTTTAAATGTGCTGCTTGTTGAGATTAGAGTATTAGTCAGACGCTGTTAATAATGGGGGGATGTAAGCTTGCGCTTAAGAGGGGGTAGCCCTAGTTACTCATTCTAGCATTAATTCTCCTATTGTGATAGGTTGGCCCGTTAGTGGGGAGGGAGTCGTGTTGTTTTCGTATTTTTAGGGGAAGGGAGCTTTGACGCACTCTTTGTCGATGGCTGCTCGAAGGCCTACGGGAGGGGGAAAAAGTTATGTTATCCGCTATGAGAGACTGTATTCTTTTTTAAAGGAGCTGTACCTCCTTTAAGTTATTCTTAGTTCACTACGTGGGGGTTGGTTAAGGGTCCGTGGAGGAGAACTAAGAGAGAACTTAGATTCGTTTCACAGGCAACCAGCTATCACCCAGCTCGGTTGGCTTTTCACCACTACCAATAGGTCGTCCCACTCTTTTGCAACAGAGACGGGTTCGCTCGAGGGCAGCTGCCCATAGGTAGCTCGCTTGGGTTTCGGGAGGGCAAGCTCAAATTCGTTCTGCTTGGTTATTCTTGCTAAATCATGATGCAAAAGGTACAAGGGTTTATCTTTGCTGTGTGCTGCTCGGGGTTTCACTGCTATTTCATCTTTCCCTTACGGTACAGATCTCTATCGCGCCGGAGAAAACTTTTCTATCGCCTATACTAAGTTAAGAGAATGTTTTAGTTTGTGAGTAAGAGTAAGTTTTGGCTTGCTGAGGTGTGGGTGGGCTAGAGTTTGGCTTCAGGGTGACCTAGGGGGGTGGTAGGTATCTCTCAGGTGTAAGCTGAGTGCTTTGCGTTATAGCTACACCCTGGTATGCTAAGTGCACCTTCCGGTACACTTACCTTGTTACGACTTACCTCATCTTCAGCTGCTCGGGTTCTTAATTATGAGTAAGTTATAGCCTGCGAGGAGGGTGACGGGCGGTATGTACGTGCCTCAGGGCCGGCTTAAATAGGGCTTTCTTGTCCCATTTTACTGCTAAATCCGCCTTCCAGGGGCTGTTTCACGCCCCCTTCCGTGGGTTTTCTATCTTAGAAAATGTAGCCCATTTCTTCCACTCCATGGGCTATACCTTGACCTGTCTTTTTAGCGAGTGGAGCTATTGGGCTCACTGTCAGTCTCTCAGGGGAGGTGAGCTGGCGACGGCGGTATGTAGGCTGTCCAGGCTAGGAGTGGTGGGGTGTAGCGTGGGTTATCGATTATAGAACAGGCTCCTCTAGGTGGGTATGGGGCACCGCCAAGTCCTTAGAGTTTTAAGCGTTTGTGCTCGTAGTACTCGGGCGAATACTTTAGTGGGGGAAGTATTAAGATTTAGGGCCAGGCATAGTGGGGTATCTAATCCCAGTTTGTGCCCTGGCTTTCGCGGGGTTTAGTGGGTCATGGGCGTTGGGATCGCCTTGGGGGTGTCTTTAAACACGTCTTAGGCTTATGACAGCTCAGTCGTGGTTCAATCCTAGTTGCTTAGATAGCGGGCGCCCGCTCTTTACGCCGGATAACTATTAACTTGGGTCTCTTGTATGACCGCGGTGGCTGGCACAAGATTTACCAACCCTGGGGTGCCATAACTAAGTCAAGTTTGCACTTATTGCTTAATGTTAATTACTGCTGAGTGCCCGTGGGGGTGTGGCTGAGCAAGGCGTCTTGGGCTACGGCGAAGTGGGTGTGCCTGATGCCTGCTCCTGTCATCTTAGTAAGGGATCAAGGGCATTTACACTGGGGCGCAGATACTTGCATGTATATATTTAGCACGAGTTAATAGTAAGGTTAGGACTAAGTCTTTTGTCCGCGGGTCATGAATAGTAACCGTCTTGGCATCTTCAGTGCCATGCTTTGTTGTAAGCTACTGGGACGTGTGAAGTTGCTCATTCATTATATTGTTGGTTATTGATTGACGGTTTATAGAACGTATCATTCATTATATTGTTGGTTATTGATTGACGGTTTATAGAACGTATCATTCATTATATTGTTGGTTATTGATTGACGGTTTATAGAACGTATCATTCATTATATTGTTGGTTATTGATTGACGGTTTATAGAACGTATCATTCATTATATTGTTGGTTATTGATTGACGGTTTATAGAACGTATCATTCATTATATTGTTGGTTATTGATTGACGGTTTATAGAACGTATCATTCATTATATTGTTGGTTATTGATTGACGGTTTATAGAACGTATCATTCATTATATTGTTGGTTATTGATTGACGGTTTATAGAACGTATCATTCATTATATTGTTGGTTATTGATTGACGGTTTATAGAACGTATCATTCATTATATTGTTGGTTATTGATTGACGGTTTATAGAACGTATCATTCATTATATTGTTGGTTATTGATTGACGGTTTATAGAACGTATCATTCATTATATTGTTGGTTATTGATTGACGGTTTATAGAACGTATCATTCATTATATTGTTGGTTATTGATTGACGGTTTATAGAACGTATCATTCATTATATTGTTGGTTATTGATTGACGGTTTATAGAACGTATCATTCATTATATTGTTGGTTATTGATTGACGGTTTATAGAACGTATCATTCATTATATTGTTGGTTATTGATTGACGGTTTATAGAACGTATCATTCATTATATTGTTGGTTATTGATTGACGGTTTATAGAACGTATCATTCATTATATTGTTGGTTAAGTTTGTGTGTGGTTGTTGTTTGGGGTCTGGTGAATGGTGGTGTTATGTTTAACGTGTTTAGTAGGGGGGTCACCTTAATATTTTAGTGTGTTTATGTGCACACATATAAAATGTGTGATGTGTGATCTTAAATAATTAATGAGACTCCAGTGCTTTTGGTGAATAAAAAAATGTGAAAGTGAAGAATTTGAATAAGATATATGAAAGACATGGTTGATGTTTTGGCTGAAGTGTTTGATGATTTTTAGAGGGAAAAAGTGGAAAAACCATGTTTTGTGGGTGCTCACTGAGTGAGAAGGGTTGTGGGTAGGGCCCTGTTGATACGTCATGGTTGGATGTTCTTGGTTGGTGTGTGGTGTCAAGGTGACTCTTCGGATACTTGAAACCGTTCTATTGGTCGACTCGAGATTGAGGGACTAGCTGAGGGTCAGAGGTGTAGGGGGGAGGGGTGTTGGGTTTCTGTAGTTGAAGTTTACAACGACGATTTTTCAGGTCGTAGATTTTGGAGAGAAGCCAAACAGAAATTATAATGGCCTATTTTGTTCTTCTTCTGGGGGCAGGGTTTGTTTTAGGGGGGTTAGCAGTTGCTTCTAATCCGTCGCCCTATTACGGGGTGGTTGGGTTAGTGTTGGGATCTGTTGTGGGATGTGGGTGGTTGGTAAGTTTGGGGGTGCCGTTTGTAGCTTTAGTGTTGTTTATGGTGTATTTGGGTGGGATGCTAGTGGTTTTTGTCTATTCGGTGTGTTTGGCGGCCGATCCTTTTCCAGAGGCATGGGGGGATTGACGGGTTTTGGGGTATGGGGTGGGGATGGTTTTGGTGCTTGTTGTGGGGGTAGTTGTCAGTGGGGTTGAGTGTTGAAAGGTTGGGGTGGTTACAGTTGATGAGGGGGGTGTCTTTGTAGCTCGGTTGGATTTTAGTGGAGTTGCTATGTTTTATTCGTGGGGGGTGGGAATGTTTTTGACGGCGGGATGGGGCTTGTTGTTGACGTTGTTTGTTGTGTTAGAGCTTGTACGAGGGTTATCTCGTGGGGCGATTCGGGCAGTTTAGGGGTGGGGAATATCAGAGAATAGTTTAATGTAAAATACCAGCTTTGGGAGCTGGTGATAGAGGTTTGAGCCCTTTTTTTCTGAAGTTTGTTGATGAAATAGTTATTAATGGATTTTTAGTGGTTGTTTGGGTTAATTTTGTGGAAAAATATGATGAATGACAAGAATAAAATGATGAATGAAATAGTTTGTTTTATTAATGGAACTTCAGTGCTTTTGACGAATGAAAAAAATGTGAAAAAATATGAAAAAATGTGAAAAAAATTCGTGAAAAAACGCGATTAGCGTTTTAGTTAGAAACGCCTAGTGATACTTAGAAAGTTAGAGGAAAGGAAAAATAGAAAATCATGTCCCACAAGCATTGACTAAATAGCACCATGAGTAGGGTCTGTGGACACGCCATAACCAGATGCTCCTGACCAGTGCACAGTGTCAAAATGATTCCCCGGATACTTGAAACCGTCTCATTAATCAACTCTTGAGATCGAGGACTGGCCGAGGGCCAGGAGGGCTCACGTCTTAGATTGTATGCGCCGCGATGCATATATGAGGGCCACCTGTGAAGTTACCCCTAAAAAAAAAAGGGAACCAACAGTAGAGAACCACCCGGATGCCGCGATTAAGAGGCCAAATGGTGATCAATAGCCAACCAGATGTATTCGTAAAGAGCAAAGTCGTAGGATCAACCGAGTCATGGCCTTGACATAGGAACCAGAGGCGCAAAAGTGCAAGTAGTGTTAGGGGTGTAGGGGGAAAGAATGGTCCTGAAGCTAGTAACGTAGGATCTTACCACCACCGTAAGGTTGCTGATTTCTCGTGAGGAGCCCGATCAATAAATAACCTGGTCCGACAGCTACCGGTCCGACGAGAGAGGATTGCAAGTTATGACCTGCTACCATGAACAGTTTGTCCCCAAGAATCATCCGTATGGAGTACCAGATCTTATACGATAACCCAGCTCCAGCATGGGCTTAGCCCGAGGGGAGAGCAGAGACAATCTGAGAATCCATAAAGTGAAACCTGTACCTGAAGCAAAAATGACCCAAAGAGATATATGCCCGTATTACATATATATGGACACAGTACATTCATTAATATGTATACATAAGGATAGTGCATGATATGGGGTAAATAGTTCAATGTACAATAGTACATACGGGGGGGAGGGGGGGGGGAGCCGCCTGTATTAACGTCCTAGGGGAGTTTTTAAATAAAATTTGGCAATAATGGCCCTTTCGGGCGGGGTAACTCTAAGAAGGGGGCAGCCTTCAGTCTTTGGTTTACAAGACCAATGTTTTTTATAAACTATTAGAGTATTTAGTGGTTGAGCATTTTGTTTTCGAGGGCTGCAACTAGGGGGAAGAGAATTAGGAGAGTGGAGAAGTAGGTGAGGGAGGCTAGTTGGCCAATGATGATGAAGGGGTGTTCTACTGGTTGGCTGCCGATCCATGTGAGGATGAGGAGGTTGGCAATTAGGGTTCAGAATAGGAGTTGGGAGAGGGGTCGAAAGGTTATTGTGCGTTGCTTGGATTTATGGAGAAGGGGGATGAGGAATAGGATCAGTACGGAGGCGGCTAGGGCTAGTACACCTCCCAGTTTGTTTGGGATGGAGCGTAGGATGGCGTATGCAAATAGGAAGTATCATTCTGGTTTGATGTGAGGGGGTGTAACTAGGGGGTTTGCTGGGGTGAAGTTTTCTGGGTCACCTAGCAGGTTGGGTGAGAATAGGGCCAGGGTTGTTAGTGGGAGTAATATCAGTGCGAATCCCAGGATATCTTTTAAGGAGAAGTAAGGGTGGAATGGGATTTTGTCACAGTTTGAGATAATTCCTAGGGGGTTGTTTGACCCAGATTCGTGTAGGAAGGTGAGATGGATTAAGGTAAGGCCTGCGATTAGGAATGGGAGTAAGAAATGTAAGGCGAAGAATCGGGTGAGGGTGGGGTTATCTACGGAGAAACCTCCTCAGGCCCACTCTACGAGGGTTTGTCCGATGTACGGGATAGCGGAGAAGAGGTTGGTGATGACTGTAGCCCCTCAGAAGGATATTTGCCCTCATGGGAGGACATAGCCTACGAAGGCGGTTGCTATGAGGGTGAGTAGGAGGATAATTCCTGTGTTTCAGGTTTCTTTGTATAGGTATGAACCGTAATAGAGTCCTCGGCCGATGTGTAAGTAAATGCAGATGAAGAAAAAGGATGCTCCGTTGGCATGTAGGTTCCGGATTAGTCAACCGTACTGTACGTTTCGGCATGTGTGGGCGACGGACGAGAAGGCTAGAGTGGTGTCTGCGGTGTAGTGCATGGCTAGTAGCAGGCCGGTCAGGATTTGTGTGAGTAGGCAGATTCCTAGCAGGGATCCAAAGTTTCATCAGGCGGAGATGTTTGAGGGGGTGGGGAGGTCGATTAGAGAGTTGTTGATTATTTTTAGTAGGGGGTGGGATTTTCGGGGGTTGGGGGCCAT